CTTTAGCCAATGATCCAAGCAGAGTAATAATAGGAACTAGTGTATCGAGTTTCTTCATAGCATTATCTATTAGAAATGAATTTTCTAACATCTGACTCCATACCACTGAAGAATTTAGTCGCACACTTGAAATATAGCCCAAAAAGTCAAGAGAACGTTTGGCTAATTGGTTTATATAGATCCTTTCTGGTTGTGACCACACATAAAAATGACATTGCCAAAAATTGACAAGGTAATATTTCCACTTATTCATCAGAAGTGGCGTATCTTTTGAAACCAGAATTGATTTTCCTTGATATCTAACATAATGCATCAAAGGATCCTTGAAGACCCGTAAGATAGCCGAAAAATAATTAGCAAACACTTTGACAAGATGTTCTTGTTTTCCATAGAAATATATTCGCTCAAAAAAGACCCTATAAGATGTTAATCGTATATGAGAAGATTGGTTACGTAGAAAAAGGAAAATGGATTCGTATTCACATACATGAGAATTATATAGGAACAAGACTAATCTTCGATTTCTTGTTGAAAAAAAAGAAATCAATTTTTTTGGAGTACTTAGACTATTCCAATTACAATACTCATGAAAAAACAACCGTAATAAATGCAAAGAAGAGGCATCTTTCACCCAGGAGCGAAGGATTTGAACTAAAATTTCCAGATGGAGGGGATAGGGTATTAATACATCTGACACATAATTAAAATGTGGGAATTTATCCTCTAAAAAGGGAAATATTGAATGAGTTGATCGTAAATTATAAGATTTTTTGATTTCCGCCTCTTCTAAAGAAGATACTAATCGTAGGGAAAAAGGAATTTCCACAATGACTGCAAACCCTTCTGATAGCATTTGAGAATCTAAATTTTTGCTGTACCCCAAAAATTGATTTTTGGTACAATAATTAGTGGAAAAAGAAAGATTCTGTTGATACATTCGAGTAATTAAATGTTTTACCATTAGTAAACTAGATTTTTTGTCATAACCAAAATTTTCCAACAAAGTGGATCCGTTTAAAAAATGATCATGAGAAAATGCATAAATATACTCCCGAAAGATAAGTGGGTATAGGAAGTCTCGTTGCCTAGATTTCTCAAGTTCTAAATATCCTTGAAATCCCTCCATTTAAAATTAGATTTTTTCCGAGGATACTATAATGGATTTTGGGGGTTATCAAATGATACATAGTGCGATACAGTCAAAACAAGGTATTACAGTAAAAAAATAATAAGAATAGATACCTCGTAAACAGGTAAGACTCATCAACGGACTCTCTATCCTCTCTTTTCTTTTTCCATCTAATAATGGGTTTCTATTTTAGGATAAAAAAAATGGTTAAAAATCCTTTCTTTTTTCAACCCAATCGCTCTTTTGATTTTGGAAAAAAAGCTCTTTATCAATATACTGCTTCTTCTACACATTCCCCTCTACCCCCTAATGTAGAATAACTAATAGTTAGGACTTATAATAAAATCGATAATCCACTCATTAGAAAAGTCCTTCCCGCATTAAGCACTAATATAGTTTTAACGTCTAATTAGATCGGGTAATCATTCGAATTAAGAACATAAGCCCGTTACTTTTTATTTCTCTATAATTGGAGCATAAGGCTCTATCCATTTATTCATTCGACCCGACTTTACTTTTTTTCCGCATCAAGAATTCAAACAAGGTTTGGACCAATCTGGTAAGGTAAAAAGATTACCAGAATTTTCCATTGCTACGACATGCTGCTTTTTCCATTCATTCCTTTCAGGATCAGTCGCGGTCTTAAAAACTCTACCGATAGTATGGACGAATCTGTTACTTCATACAAATGTGTAAAAGATGCTAGCCGCACTTAAAAGCCGAGTACTCTACCATTGAGTTAGCAACCCCCAAAAATATTAAAAATTTTTTTGTGTAGATACAATCGGAATCAAAATAAAAAAAAGAAATTAAATTACACGACGTAATCAAAATATTCAAAAAAAAATATATATATAAATTTCGAATTGATTATGAACATAAAAATGAACAGACCAGAGGAAAATACAATGATTTTTCAACTAAGAATCTAGAAAAAATCAAAACAAAAAGGCTATACCACCTCTTGGTTGTTATGTTATTACTTATTATCTTATCCATTTTAGTGAATTTAAAAAAATTTTAAAACTTCTTATATCACACATTATATCAAACAAAAGTAACTTTTTGTATCACAGAAAATGCAATAAGACCATCGTGTGAGTGAAGTAAAAAAAGCCAAGGTCATGAAAGGGAGATAACTAGCTCCATTTATGCACGATCGGATTATATTTGTTTGATACACTGTTGTCAATATGAATGTGAATAGTGAAAAAAAGACCACAATAGGGAAAACAAAAGAATTAAAAATTAATAAAAATATTTAAATATAATAAATAAGAGAAAATAATTAAAAAAACTACGGACTTGTATTGGATCGGCACTATAGAGATAATCAACATAGATAGAAATAAAAGATGTAGGCGAAAAAAGAAATTAAGGAAGAAGTATAAAAAAATATCGGATTTATTCAATCACTAAATATAAGTAGCTAAAAAAACTTAATCCCCTTTTTTTATTTGTTCATAGAATTGCAACAAAACCACCCCATTAATGGGGTAATGTACAAATTTTTATTTATAGTATAGAACCAATTATTTCATTTAGTCACTTGATTGATCCTTTTTCTATTCATCGTAGCTTAGATCAATTTATATCAATAAAATAAAAATATATTTTTGTCGTTATAGAAGACGGAATTTTAGGATAATAAATGTAGTATGAATAAAACAGGAGAGAGGAGGGGGGAAATAATAAAGAAAGGGTTATCCAAAGCTATATACAAGTCACCCCACACCCCCTTTTTTTTTATTTCATTAATTGAATTTCGGTTATTGATTAAGGTGAAGTTCCGTAAAAACTCCTGCCTTCTTTAAAATATCATCAACAGTTCCTGTAGGTTGAGCGCCCTTTTCAAGGAAATAGAGAATAGCGGGAACATTTAAATGGGTTTGATTCTTTATCGGATCATAAAAACCCACTTTATGAAGATCTCTTCCTTCTCTTCGGGATCGAACATCTATTGCAATGATTCGATAAATGGCTCATTGGGATAGATGTCGATTAACAATACCCCCCCCAGAACCGTATAAGAAGTTTTCTCCTCGTACGGCTCGAGAAATTTAGAAATTATGTATAGAATTCTAATTCATATAAAATAGATCCATAGATTATTAAATCAATTAGACTGTGATTAAAATACTTTTTTCTTATTCTTTTGTTTCTTTTTTGAAAAAAAAAAACTCATTCTTATTTGTACCCCCATAACTCAAGTTGGGTAACTCTCACTCAAAGGAAAACTACCCTTAAGCTTAAGCATTTCATTTATTGAGCAGTCTCTAACCCCCTTTTTTTGTATGTCTCCTTTAGAATCTATTTCGATTCTTCATTCTGATTTAGTTTAGTTTAGTTATTGAGACAATTGAAAAAGGTTTTTCTTTGTTCCGGGATCCTTTATCCTTGCCTTGAATCATTGGGTTTAGACATTACTTCGGTGATCTTTAATCGTTTCAAAATGGCAGCAACATACCATTCTTTGTTATTTATTTTTATCAAAGAATCATATGAATAATCGATTCTCGCGTGATACACTTTTTATCAAATTTTACGTTTGAATTTGAAACTTGCTCGAATTAGACCCTTTCGATTTCTATACCGAAAATATACTTACGAAGTTGTTTCAACTTAGTGATTGACACTAACCCTAGATCTCTGCTCTTGATAAATGAATAAATACTTTCTACTCGAGCTCCACCGTGTACTATTTACATCAAAACCCTCAAAAAAAGAAAGCTCCTAGTGGAACAGAACAACCGATGTCGAGTCAAGAGCATCTTCATTCCTATATAATATAAAATGGTGGGTGTAAGAACCCACAGTTGATCGTATCCTTCAAGTCGCACGTTGCTTTCTACCACATCGTTTTAAACGAAGTTTTACCATAACCTCTAATTTATTGGAACTCGTATGTAATTGATTCATTTATGGAATCATGTATAGTCATTGGTTTAGTTGGTCCAGAGTAATCTATACTCTTATGAATGGGTAATTTTTGAAAAAGTCTCAGCAATAATTCAATTTATTTAAATCCACATTTTATTGTATATATTGGATCAATAACATTTTTTTGTATGAGTTCAATATGGATTTCCCTATATATAGATATTTTCTATGTATATAGAGAGATATTTTAAAATTTATAGAAATTAAAAAATAATTACGAATAAAAAAAGAATCTCTCTTTTTCAATTTCTTCATAGGATGGATTCACGAGTTTCACCCTTCGTCGAGTACTAAGGACTCAGAAGAAATCATTAAAAAGATTTAATTTTGATTGAAAATTTCCTACCTCATTATTATTATTTCAATAAAGTTTTGTAATAAAAAAGGGATTTATTATCATAAATAAATGCATATTCGGATTAACCCATCAATCATTTTAAACAAATAGATTGATCAAAAAAAAAAAAGAAAAATCATCATTATAAGAAAATAAGAAAGAACAATCACATTCTATCTATATCTAATACCAGACTCTTAAACATTAAACATAAGGTTGGTTTAAAAGGCAATCTTTAGTCTAATATGATATAGAATATTATTCTATATATCCTATAATATACTATGATATATACAATACGCATACTCTGGGACGGAAGGATTCGAACCTCCGAATAGCGGGACCAAAACCCGTCGCCTTACCACTCGGCCACGCCCCATTTATATTCAACACTAATAAACACTAATATTGGTAGTGGTTGTTCGTCAATTCGAATACAAATATTCATAGAATAAATTAGATTGTTGCTAGGATTTTGATACGTTTATAGATCAAAATAAAATCAATTTATTGATCATTACATAAAATTCCATTAAGATATTGTATGAAAGTAGGATTTCTTCTATTCTCTTTTTATTTGAGAATTGAAGGATTTTTGATTAGATGGGTTCAAAAATCAAAGAAAGGTTTTTTGCCCTACTTTATGTTATTAATTTTGCCCTTATCCCTTATATCAATAATAAGGGATTAATAACTCAATCAAATCAAAAGAAATACAATTATCTTCAAGAACAAAGAAAAAAATTTTGTTATGCTTAATATCTTAAGTTTCATCTGTATCTGTCTTAATTCTTTCCTTTATTCAAGTAGTTTTTTCTTCGCCAAATTGCCCGAGGCCTACGCTTTTTTGAATCCAATAGTAGATGTTATGCCAGTAATACCTTTATTCTTTTTTCTATTAGCTTTTGTTTGGCAAGCTGCCGTAAGCTTTCGATGAGATTTTTAATACTATCCGAGACAAATTCATGATTTACTCGAAAAAAAATTATAACTATTTAGAAGATCAGCTAAGTCGTACATACAATCTGAACCTTTGAGTCCAATATTGAAATTCTTCTATAGCTGTGATAAATCCGGATCACTCTCATTTTCTTATTCTTACTTTTTTCCATTGAACGACCCTGTTAGAGTCCCCCCCAATATATAATATTGGGTATGAAATCCAATTTTTAGTAATGAACGACTCAATTCTTAATTTCTGAAAAGTTTTTCCTATTTCTAGAAATCACTTCACTGCATTTCTTGGTGTCAAAATAGGGTAAAATAGAGAATCTATTCTCTTTTTTTCAAAAAAAAATGATCTTGGAGATTGTGTAATGCTTACTCTAAAACTATTTGTTTATACAGTAGTAATATTCTTTGTTTCTCTCTTCATTTTCGGATTCCTATCTAATGACCCAGGACGTAATCCTAGACGTGAAGAATAAAAAAATAAGATTTTTTCCTTGCTTGAGTTTAAAATGTTCTTAAAATTTTATCTATTCCACATCTTTCCTTAACTATAAAAAAATACCAAGTAATCGACAGAAACGGAAAGAGAGGGATTCGAACCCTCGGTACAAAAAACTCGTACAACGGATTAGCAATCCGGCGCTTTAGTCCACTCAGCCATCTCTCCCCCAAATTGAAAAAAGGGATAATCACTATGATACATTGTATAAAAATAGAAAATGAAGGCTTGAAAAAAGCCCTTCCTTCTTTATCTCTCTTTATTATATAGATATAGAATAAAGGTAGATAAAGATAATTATCTAGATATATAGATGGATATCTATATAATCGATAAAAACTTTTATGAGCAATTCCATTTAGATAAAGTAAGGGCTCAAAAGAAGAGATATCTACAATCCCAATATATAAATAATACCAATATATTAAAGATTACTAAAAATATATATTTATAAATAAATAAAAATAAAGTACCTCTTTTTTTATTTGATTTCTTTCGTCCGAAAAGTCCTTTTCTTTTTATTTCCACGGCCTGGCCTGGTCAGTACCTAGCCGGGCTTTTTTTGTTCCAATGAATCGTAGATCAAATTATTTATTTGATTTGAAAACACAAAATGAGTCCCGTTTTCCTAATCTCATTAGTCCCCCTGACGAAAATATGTCAACGCTCGAATTTTCATGATTCTTTTCTGATCCGATCTTTTTATTACTTATTACTACGACCAATTTTCGTGTTCGACAAAAGGTCCATTTACATACAATAATTGCATTGTAGCGGGTATAGTTTAGTGGTAAAGGTGCGATTCGTTCGATTAACCCCTGAATAGTTAAGGGATCCTTCGGAATTATTAATATTCCGATCAAAAACTTTATTTCTTAAAAGGATTAAATCCTTTACCTCTCGATGAAAGATTCGAGAAAAAATAAAAATTCTCGTGATTTGTATCCAAAAATAAGTTAGAAATTTAAAAAATTGGATAATGAAATTACGAAACATAATTTTTTTTGAATTGGATCAATACTTCCAATTGAAGGAATAAGGGATCCATGGATAAAGGTAGAATTTTTTCTAATCGTAACTAAATCTTCAATTTTTTATTTGTATAAGGGAGATTGAAGCAAAACAAAATAGCTATTAAAAAATGTTTTTAGTTTACTAGAGACGTCGACATCTTTTTTAGCTCGGGGGAAACAAAATACCTTTCCTAAGGATTTTTTCAAATAGAAATAGGGAACGAAATAAATAACTGGAAAGATTGTTATAATCTACTCTTCTATAGGGATCATCTATAAAGCGGGTCCTTTTGAATGCATTCAGACGGAAAGGCTGACATAGATGTTATGGGTCGCATTTTTTTTGTTTACATCTTCCATAAAGGAGCCGAATGAAACCAAAGTTTCACGTTCGGTTTTGAATTAGAGACGTTAAAAGTGATGAATCAAGGTCTACTATAACCCCTAGCCTTCCAAGCTAACGATGCGGGTTCGATTCCCGCTACCCGCTTATCTTATTATTTATATATATAAATAATAATGGAATTAATATAGAATTACTCGAATATTAATTTTCAATTAACTTAATTAATGTATTAGTTAATCTAATGCATCATTGAATTGAATACGAAATTTCCAGAATTATCACACA